CAGTTTTGAACTCCCGCGGACTTGTTTCATAGCTTTCAACTGAGCTGCCGACCCGACGCGACTGACGGATAAGCCCACGTTAATAGCTGGTCGGAGTCCACGATAAAAGAGCTCTGTTTCTAAACAGATTTGTCCATCTGTAATGGGAATCACATTGGTTGGGATATATGCCGATACGTCTCCAGCTTGTGTTTCAATGACAGGTAAGGCCGTCAAGCTACCCGCTCCTGTCTCTTCTGATCGTTTAGCCGCTCTTTCTAAAAGACGGGAATGCAAGTAGAAGACGTCCCCGGGGAAAGCCTCTCGGCCTGGTGGTCGGCGTAACAATAATGACATTTGGCGATATGCTACTGCTTGTTTACTCAAATCATCATATATTATTAATGCGTGCATTCCATTATCGAGGAAATATTCCCCCAGGGCACAGCCCGAATATGGGGCAAAAAATTGGAGGGGAGCAGGATCCGAAGCGGTGGCAGCTACAATAATGGAATATTCCAATGCATTTGCTGATGAAAGAATTTGCACTAATTGTGCCACAGTCGAGCGTTTCTGCCCAATCGCCACATAGACACAATACAATTTTTCATTTTCTTTTGCCGTTGCATTCAGTTCTTTTTGGTTTAATATGGTATCTACCGCTATAGCGGTTTTTCCTGTTTGCCTGTCTCCAATTATCAATTCTCGTTGACCACGACCTATAGGAACCAGGCTATCCACCGCTTTTAAGCCAGTTTGCATGGGTTCGTGCACGGATCGACGCTCAATAATACCTGGGGCTTTCACTTCGACCCGTCTTCGTTCGTGATCGCTTAGAGAACCTCTGCCATCAATGGGTACTCCCAGAGCATCGACCACACGGCCTAACAAGGATTTTCCCGCGGGAACATCCACAATAGACCCAGTGCGCTTGACAAGATCTCCTTCTTTAATAGCAGTATCACTACCAAAGACAACAATACCCACATTCTCATTTTCAAGATTCAAAGCGATTCCTTTGACACCGCTGGCAAATTCTACCATTTCCCCAGCTTGAATCTCCTTTAATCCATAAACACGTGCTATCCCATCTCCAACTGAGATCACGCGACCAATCTCAGCAAGGGAAAAAGCAACAGAGGACATGATTTCCCTAGGAACCATCACTCACATCAGCCCAAGTTCCGAAAAGTTAAAAAGAGGCCTTAGACAAGGCCAAGTGATCAAAATTGCGCTAGCGAGCAATCAAACTAAGTGCTAACGCTTCGCTACAGTTACTAAATCCGGTAATACTATAGACGGGATAAACCCTTGCGCCTTGAGACGTTAGTCGAAGGCAACTTTGAACAAAAGTTGGAGCTGGACTGCCGCGCCTAAACCCTTTTTGCATCCTTAGACTATACTATTAAGACCGGCTCACTCACTCGTGCCTACATAAACGCGGGAGGGGGAATTAGGAGCGGGGACGATAACTCAAGTATCTTAAGATCGATAAATCCCATAAATATAGATTTTATTAAAAGGGCAGTTGCATTTTCCCGTGTTTTTTGTGGGTCAAAAGTGGATGCAAAATGCAATTCAAAAGGACGCTCGTAGTAGGGAAAATTGCTTTGCAAGGAGACCGATAGGTCATTCAATGCGATGGGCTCGACCGCACTAGCGTGCTCAACTAGAAATAGCCTTGACCTACCGGACTAACGCCGAAGGAGACCAATAGGTCGATGAGCACTAACGTGCGAAGAATACGAAGTAGTTGATCACTTGAGTGAGCAGAGTATTCATACGGTGAGCACCTTAGTGCGAATGGTACGAAGTAGGTGAGCACCTGGCACTAACTAAGAAGGCTACGAAGTAGACTGCCTCTGTGAGGCAGGAGACGAAGGTCACGGAGTGCTAAGACCCATGGTCATGAAATGCGCTCTCCCCTCCGAGGGGGGAGGGATAGGCCTTATATAGTGCGAAGGCTACAAAGTAGGTGAACGTACTCGTGAAGAAGACCGTGCCGGGAGTTGCTTCACCTTAGAAGAGCAGGGGACCGTTAGGTCACAAGGTGCGCTCGACCCACGGGAGAGGGATGTGCGTCGAATGGTTTGCCCACCTCTATATTCAATGCAACTTTTCCAAATCAGAATCCGCGGAGTAGGTGAGACGTTAGTCGAATGGTTTGCACTGGCTTCAATGAAAAAAGAGAAGTTACGCGGGCTTATCTTATCAAACTCAGGCCCGTTCCTTAAGTCCTCTCCCATCCGGTCGAGCGGATTGAATCACCTACAAATTCCGGAAATTATGATTTTGGGCCCCTGTCCAATAGTACCGGAAGAAGTGGAACTATTACAGCAGAGACTGGAGATTCCGGATCTTTAAACCTCCTAAATTTGACAAGCTTAAGACTAGCCCCACCATATAAAACAGGCTCCAGCGGATCTGTCAAAGCCTTGCCTCTTTCCTCCTGCCGAATCATCAGAGACATGGAATCACATTATTTTATCCAAAATGCTTGTCCCGTATACTGGGCGAGTGATAGGGGTGATGAGTGGCAGACAGCGAGCAAAGAGCAGAGCGACAATGCAAGGTGGTAGGTAGGTGCCTCAATTAAGCTTGAATGGAACCATAGCTATAGATTCCGGTAATTCCGGGGCAGTAAGTGACGGTTGATTGCAAGAGCAGCGGAGGAAGATCAGTGCGAGGTAGAGCGGAGGTGACCGATAGGGAAGGAGCACGCCAGTGCGAAGAAGAGTGAAGCAACGCCAAGCTGGTCGATGGTCGGCTGTAGCTGTAATAGAAGGCAGGCAGCGAGAGGTGGCACAGCGTAAGGGAGAGAGGGAGATTTGATGGGACCCCTCCCTCAAACGACCATGATGGCACGGTTGGATGCAATGGTTCTGGGGCCTGCCTTGTGGATGTAGTTGGAGTCACCATGAAACTGGCGGGCATAGTCGATGCAATCCTTGATCATGGAGGGCCAGGGTATACTATAGGTGAGCACGTTAGTGCGAATGGTACGAAGGATACGAAGGAGGCGAGACGCTAGTCGAAGAAGGCCTAAAAGGTCGGTGAGACGTTAGTCGAAGTAGGTGAGCACTAGCGTGCGAAGGGCCATCCAGACAGACTTAACATTTAGGTCCTTGGCTGATGAGCACCACAAATGCCGTTATGGGTCTCTTGAATGACCTTCTCTGCGAATGTATACCGAGTCCGACAGACACCGCAGGAGCACTCCGCAGTGGGATTTCCGATACAACCTTTTCGTTTTAGGGTCGTAGAGATTGTGATCCGGCAACTGTCCCTCGGAGCACATCTTCGGATACTGATACTGACCTTTTCTTTAGATTACAGATTACGGGCCAGGGCCAGTGAAATGTGACAAGTGCAACTGGCTTTCGAACGGGTTCTGTATATGGACCCTCTGCCACCCATTTATAGAGTTCTGGGAGTTAGGATTAAACTCCGGGACGATGCCCTTCGTGCTCCCGTATTTCCCGCCGGTGGATGCCCCTGCCTTCTATGCGACGGCGACGGCGACCCATTTAATAGTGCCTTGTAGCTATTGCTTCCTGCGGCTAATTCTTCCTTACTTTAGCCGAGCCACAGCTGGTCGAATGACTGGAACTGTAGCTTGCACTCGACCAACCATCGTTTAAGAAGACATGCAACTGTCGAGGAGCAATTGCCGGGGGACTACCTGTGGGCTATTCGGGGATATTGGAGGGTGGATAAGGGGGGCTATCCGCTCGGGTACCGGAATTTCGCCCCTACGTGGAAAGTCGATGCGGAAGTTGGAGTGAGATCCCAACCCTCACACACTAGGATCAAGCTGGAAATTGAGGATACGAATCCTTACACCACAGTGCAAGCGTTCCTTGATTCCTTATGAATAAAAGAGTATTTATGACAAAGCCTGTTGAGACCGGGTACGATGATATCCGTGCACATCGACCATGGTCTCATACTTGATACAATCAGGCTATCACAGAACGTTATCAGCCAATTCGTCTGACGACTATGGACGGTTTCCGCAACCATCGCCACATATAAAACAAACAGGCACGGTTTGCCGGCGAGCATAGGAGATGTTGGCTCAACTAGGTTATGACATGGTTGGTGTCTGGCCTTGGTAAAACATCTCAGGGGATCAGGACCCCCATTAAAGCTAAACCCGAAAACGGTTTTATATTTTGCCCGGCCCAACCTGTCTGGACCGTACAGCCTCACCTACTTCGTACTCTGCGCACTAGCGTGCTCAACTACTTCGTATTCTTCGCACGTTAGTGCTCATCGACCTATTGGTCTCCTTTTATCCCAAGTTCTACTAATTCCGGTAAGCCGGTGGGGACAGGGGCATTCTTGTAACCGTGAATGCAAATAACCACACTTTCCTGTACCATTAGCAGAACTGAAACAAAAAAGTCCTTACAAGTGGGAATCACCGCCTATGAGTACAGAGCTTCTATAGTCTCTGCTCTGACGCCATTTCACCTGCCTACCGGAGCTTGCCCTCTTTCTTCATTCTTCCGGTTCTCTAGGCTCCGGAGCCAATTGGTCTTCTTCCGCTTACACCGATGTGATGCCCACCCCCCTGTCTCCATCTGTTCCGGTTGATCTGCTAGTTGACTCGTCACGTCAGACCAAGACGAGAGGAGAGCCAAACTGCCCTATTATCAGATTAGAAGAGAGATCGCGATGGATGTTCTCCAACTATAATGACCGGCCACAGACGAATATCTATCGAGAAGGGAACCAATGTGCTGATTACATGGCAAATGCTGCTAGAGAAAAGGACAACTACACCGGCACTGCACTTTTCCACCTTCTGTCTTATTTTGGGCAGCCATCGAAATAGAATGAGACAGAATCATCCTAGTCGATATTCAGATCAATACTCTTCGAGCCTTTCATCTTCGATACGCCAGACTACTCTATGCTCGCAGATATGGGTATGGAATGGATACCGGGCTGACCCACAGATCATTAATGTTTTGCCAGTGATATGCATAGTACCCGAAATAGCATAGGGATGTTGTGGACTTGCAATCGGTCTGAACCGGAATTAGTAGTTAATAAATCCAATGGTACTATAATTCCTAAGGCTATAAGACTGCGGCTATACAGGCAATTTCATGATGCAGCTATACGGTCGAGTGGGCAAACCAATAGTGACTAGAACCGGGGGAATTTGATGCTGGAATTCAGTCCCTCACACCCTGAGAGTCACGCATGCACCCACATCGCCGAGCGCCCACGGACTGGGAACTCGGTATCCGGTGTTTCTCTAACTATAATGACCGGGCCATAATCTCCAGCGCTCACAACCCAGTTGATCTCACTGGTGTCTACAACAGACAGACGGTTAGGATCATTGGATCAGCACGACCTTGAGCTATGGGCCATCCAAGAGGTGGGCCACCAATCCCGGACTGATGAGTTGGTTGGGCGGGTCTCCGGAATTAGTAGAAGCCATTCCCGCATAGTCATGTTTGACTGGGAATATATGAGACAAGCCAACAAGCTCTCTCTCCCATTGGTAGGCGGAAGACAGGGGTTTTGGAGGGAACTACAAAAGGTGTGTATAAGCCCTATACTATGCATACAGCAGTGTATGTTAGACTGTCCCTCCAGCTGAGCTTCGCTATGAACTAATAGACTGATAATGAAAGATGGTTGGTCCTCTTCGCACTATCGTGCTCGCCTACTTCGTAGCCTTCCCTGTATAGTGAAACCAGTATAGTATCCCAATTGTTAAGTCAACCATAAGGAAATCGGCAGACATGAATGACTTTAATTCATTATTCCGGCACTTCAACGAATTGGTTTAATCGATCGGTCTGAGGTCTGTACTCTGTCCAAAAAAAATCCTTTAATAATATAGATTGGTCCAAGGTAATATGTATGTCGTACTCTTCCCGTCCACGACTGTCTTGAATTAGTATTAGTTCCTATCTTTAGATTCCGGTAATACTATAGATACTAGCTTGCCTCGGACTAGTATACTACAGGTAAACCCATTCAAATTGATACGGTTACTGAACTGGCTACGCGAGGTCGTTTTGCGAAAATATGCATTCAAATCGATCTAAGTGCTCCCCTTATTCCCTGGATTCGAATTGGCAACAGGCATCGTCAAAAGATTGTCAGCATTGAAATTGAACCGGTCATTATAGTTGGAGTACATTCTCTATGTTATAGCTGCGGTCGAATTGGATTTTGTACGATTCTGGAAAATGGAATGACCCAAGCTGATAAGAAGGAAAACAAGGACCCTTTCAGTCCATAGATGCTTGTTGCTGGAATTATTATATGGAAATAATAAAAATCTGCTTGTTCTAAAAGCACAGAGGATGGAATTATAGCGGCCGGGACTCATGAGAGGTCTTCTTTCGCTTGGCCAGTGATGATTCTTCCGGTCCGACCAAGGAGAAGGAGGACGACGCCACGTGGCAATCCTGAGAAGAAGACGTGGCAACGAAAGGCAGCAAGCAATACTCAACTCAAGGCGGCGTTGTTTAAGAAGAGAGCATGCGTAATGATAAGATGCTCGTTACGAGGAGAGAGAAAATGACTCCCTCAAGTCAACTTCTGCATAAGGATACAAGAAATGACAATGGGTCTACGCAAGAGGCGTTCTAATATTAACGCGCAACTTCGCGCTATTAGCTCTGCAGTTGCCGGATAGAAATAGAACAAGCAAAAAAACTGATCACTTTTTTCTCTCCTCTTCTTTATATTCCGCAAAACCAAAGATTCCGGTCATACTGGCTGGCCTACTAAACTATAGAGACTAGGTCATTCAATGGACCGCACGTTAGTGCTCCGGTGGGTCCGCTTGTCACCTCTTCACCTCAAGTGAAATGCGCTCGACCGGACCCCTTCTTCGACTAGCGTCTCGCCTCCTTCGGACCCTTGCACCTCAAGTGGCAATTAATTAAGGCTTGTTCTAATGCAAACCTACTAATTCCCCATTTGATTCCGGATGCCGGTTATCGTATATAATAAAAAGTCTTCTTGGCATCAAAAAAGATTTCTCCCATGCTTTTGTACGGCCAACAGCCAACCAAATAAATCCCCACACAAGCCCAGCCGGCCATATAAAACAATGTAAGCCGGCCCCAGTCTCTATAGAAGATATGGTGCCGGAAATAGTAGGACTATTAAGACCGGTGGAATGGGGTAGGGAAAAAACTAAGTCAAATGTAGACCTTATGACTACTAAAACATATAGAAACACAGGGAACAACTTCTTATGAAACTTGATTGTGTCTATAAGAGATATCCAAATGAGTTTGAATTAACAGAGCTGGAAATAAAAAAGCAAATTCGTGATGGCTCTTATCAATTGTCTCCGTTGGAATTCGTATCATCGAAAGCTCCTTCCAATTACTGTGACATTTTTAGCTATATTGGGAAATGCTCGGGGGATCAAAAAGAATTGATCAAGAAGTTGGTCAACTTTCGCATGATCTCCGGTAAAAGAAGGAGAGTTCGTGCCATTTTTGATCAAACTTTTCATCGCTCAGCTCGAAGTTCAGGCGATGTAATCGAACTTCTGGTGAAGGCTGTAGAAAATATCAAGCCAATATGCGAAGTCGAAAAAGTAAAAATAGCAGGTACGACTTATGATGTCCCCTCTATTGTTGGCAGGGATCGTCAACAAAGCTTAGCTATTCGTTGGATCCTGGAAGGAGCTGAGGAAGGGCGTATAAGCAAAAGTACCAGCTTAGAGAAATCTTCATTTGAGGAGATAGTAGATGCTTACCGACAGAAGGGAATTTCACATATGAAAAGGCATAATCTGCATAGACTAGCTTCAGTAAAGCGAAGGTTTGTGCATTTCAGACGGCCTCCCCCATTTATGGGAGGTGGTGCTATTCTGAATAGTAACCAACCCTCCTCCTTTCATTACTCCTTAGTCATGCAATACTTCCGAAATACCTTGCTTGGAATACCTTTTGGGTCTTAATCATAATAGTTTTTTCTTTTTTTTCTTTACACTTTTCGGTAGTTTGCGCCTCTTCGGGCGAAGACCCTGGAGGATTATTTCGACCGACTCTCGGGGGAATCCAATATCTAGAGGGTGGCCTTCCGCGCGGAAAGCTCGTCGCAGCGACCGCGTCCAAATCTAAATTGCAGCTTCCAGCCGACCGGGCCACCGCTTCCGGACACTTTTGGGAGGCGGAACTTCAGAGGATGAACGCTTTTTTCGACAATAAGCTCGACAGCGGATCACGCAAGAGCTTAAAATCAAAATAAATCACCTTGCTTAAAGTAAGGAAGAATTAGCCACAGGCCAAAAAAGGTCCATAAGCAGGCTGCCTTGGAGAGGGTTTTACCGCGAGTATATTGCCAGAGCCAGAATTCTTATATGGAAATATCTCGAAAAGCTCGGAAAATGAGCAACGTATCCGCGAGCTACTACTACGATTATCCTCTCCCCAGTCCTATAGAGACTGCCCATTCGCACTAGGGTGCTCACCTACTTCGTAGCCTACTATAACTATAGATTCCGGCCGGCACTACTAAACTATAGAAAGCATAAGATTCCGGCCATAAGTAACTCAGTGCTCCGGACGGGGGAAATGAAAGCATCATTCGTTATCTCTCCTCCCTCCCATCCCACATGTTCAATCTTTTTTTAGCGGTTTCCCCAGAGATCTTTCTCATTAACGCAACCTTCATTTTGCTCATTCATGGAGTTGTATTTAGTACCTCTAAGAAAGATGATTATCCACCGTTAGTCAGTAATGTGGGTTGGCTTGGATTACTTAGTGTTGCGCGCCTAGGAAGGCAGCACGCTTGGGGATGCAGAGGATCTCTCCTCGCCCAGCTCCCTAACCTAATGCGGCCGGACCGCGGGGAACCATAGCATGGGGGGACATCCTAATCCTTTTGCCGCCGCAAGGCTGTCCCCTCGTACGCAGCAGGAGCAAGGGAACTCCCCTGGTTCTGGAAGGCACATGAGTCCGAACGCTATTATGAATGTGCGACCCCCCACTACGCAGCTGTGCAGGTGAGGCGTCGGTCGGTCCCCAAAACGGCGGCAGCGGCGCGAGGAGTTAACGACCGGACGTGCTGCAACCTAGGGATCACCAGGCAGTTCTTCCATACCAACCACTGGGGGTCACAGGGGGGGGCATAGCACAATTCTTCTTGGAGGAGGGTTGGTTTGCCCGGGTGACTGATCCTGCCATAATGTACTCCTACCTATTGCACCGGCAACCGAAGTCGAGCAATTTAATAAAGTCCAGCGACGATCTTCATGCGTAAAAGGGACGGGAGGCAAAAAAGGGCGGTAGATGATAATGAGAAAGGGCGCCTAGCGTCGGGATGGGCGGGATGAGCGAAAGGTGCCTCGGAACGGTCATTATAGAATCAGAATATCCCGAGTGGGCCAGTCCAGCCGGCCGGAATTAGTAGTTCCACTAATTCGGTGCAAGGGTCCGGTCGAGCGCATTGAATGACCTAGTATCTATAGTATATCCGGGGAAGCTCGAGGCGAACTGGAAAAAAAGCAAATCTGAAGAAGTTATCACGGACGAGCCACATGCAGGGAAACTTGCACGTGTGGTTCTGGCCGGGCAAAATATAAAACAGGCGGTATCTAATAACTTTGCTTCTGCTCGCCGCTGGCGCACCTCTCCTAACTATTGCCCATTTATTCCGGAATAATCTTTTTAGGAGGGACAATTCTACATATTTCTGTCAAATCCTTCCATTATTAAGTACAGCTGGTACCATTTCGATGTGTTTTGATTCTTCCGAACAAGAAAGATTTGATGCTTTTGAATCCATTGTATTAATTCCACTTCCTACTCGCAGTATGCTCTTTATGATCTCGGCTCATGATTCAATTGCCATGTATTTAGCTATTGAGCCTCAAAGTTTATGTTTTTATGTGATCGCAGCATCAAAAAGAAAGTCTGAATTTTCCACGGAAGCCGGCTCGAAATATTTGATCTTAGGTGCATTTCCCTCTGGAATATTATTGTTTGGGTACGACCGGACCCCCCCCCGAAAATCATTATCTCTTCTTTAGAGACTGGCTCTACAGGATATTGTGGAGACCCGGGTCGGTATAGGGCTATCAATTCCCATCCCAATCCGCCCAATTTGCCCTGTCTGGACAGCCTCACCTACTTCGTACCATTCGACTAGCGTCTCAAGGCGCAAGGGTTTATCCCAAGAACCCCGGCCCCGGTCTTACCTGCTGTCTTAATAGATACTAAATCCGGGAGTCTCGGGAGTCTATAGTATTACCGGATTTAGTATCTATTAAGACCGGGAGCGCGCTAGCCCGGTCTTACCGGAATTAGTGGAACTACTAATGGAGGATACTATAGATACTAGCCGGCTTATTGCCGCCAATAGTATACTATAGATTCCGGCACTTCTATAGCTATAGATTCCGGAGATTCCGGTTCCGGCGCTAGCGCACGTGCATCCTCTTGCTGGGGCTGTGTCTTGATCTCCTACGTGCGAAAGATGAGGTCATGAAATGGGCACTAGCGTGCTCAACTATAAATAGCCTTGACCTACCCTCGGGATGGGACTGTCGATTCCCCTTGGTCTAATTCCACGACGGAGAGTCGGCGTGGCGCAAAGTTCAGATTGTGGGGGGAGTAGAGCGAAATCCCCGAAAAGGGGTATTCCGAAGGTGTAACCTAGGCAACGAAAGAGGGGCCCGAGACTTTACCCCGAGGAGCGACCCGTTGGTTCACCAAACCCCGACCCAGCGTCACACCTTCTCCAGGTCCGAAGGGATCCAGTGCCCCCCGACTTCTTCCGGAATTTATTTCTCGGAGCCGAGCCAGGAATGGCCGTTAGTGGACACCTACCACTTTGAACCGGTTAGAGAGGCCCTCTTTAATACCTCCAGAAAAGATGTTCACAGGGGCCAGAAAGACTCGGTCATAGGAACGTCAGACCGCCTACGCGCTGGTAAACGAAAACCACCTCGACCGGATCCACCGAACGAATCAAGCCGGGCCACCCCACTCCACGCGTCAACTTGCTCGGGCCACCAGCTTTCAAAAACAAAAGGGGGGGAGATCCGCTGCTTACTACTCATGGAAACGAAGACCCTATAAATATTAGATTGGGAAGAAAGGTCACGCAGTGCGCTCGACCGGAGGGGAGAGGGGAGACATATAAGCTTTTTTTTATGGCGCGAAAAGGAAATCCAATTTCGGTAAGACTTGATCTGAATCGTAGTTCAGATCCAAGTCGGTTCAGTGAGGGCGACCGCGAAAGTCACCGAATGGGGTTGGCCCCCCTCGGACCCCACCCGAGTCGTTTCAGTCGTACGGGTAGGCTTTTCCGTTTTGCCCATATTTCCCCCCCGTGGGAGGACGTTGCAGATGTCCGGAACGGACACGACTTCTTCGGAATCCCGAAGACCACAGGAAGAAACCCGGGACCTGAGCATGTCGTGAAAGAAGCACACTGGGTGGGCGTGCTTCGACCCTGTCTCCGGGGCACAGTTGAATGTAGATATCATGAACGCGAGGTGCAGGATACCAGGACGGCCGATCAAGCCGGGCAACCACTCCCCGGAGGTGCCGATCGCTAGCGCATCCAGGGCCCCTAGCCCAGCGGAGCTGGAGAGGCTGTTACTGATCTGATCTGAGAAGTGCTCGGTTCGGCTATACTGATTCTATGAGACCGGCCTAGCCCCATAAGAAAACAAGTGCTAAGTTCAGATTCAGATCAGTGAATAAACCGAAAGAAGAGACCTTTCTCGCTCGGCGCCACACTATGCTCCGTTTCCACAAATGAGAGTTTTCGGTGGAACCGGTGAACCACGCGAGCAGATCCTCTGCGTGGGGCAGAAGGCTCATAGTACCTGCGGAAAGCTTTTGCTTTATTTGCTTTGCAGGGAAGGAGCCTAAATCGACCCCCTTTCGCTGGTAGGCCCACGTCAGGTTAGGTCACCTAGGGTGCCTCATCAATTCTTACCAACCGGGAGAGAGAAATGAAGAAGTGGAATGCGACGCCACTACTTTCCGGTAATTCTGGACATACTTCTATATAGGACCGGCGGCCTGGCAGCAGCTGTCCATTTCTTAGACTACTAATTCCGGAAGGGCAGGGCGCCCCGGGGGGACTTGGCGGTGTTCCTTTCTCAAACCAGAACAACTCGGGAAGATAAGGGAAGACCGAACCGACCAAAGGCTACTTGTAGTTGAGCACTAGCGTGCGCAGAGTACGAAGTAGGTGAGCACGTTAGTGCGAAAGGAGGAGGAAGGTACGAACCGAACAAAGAATCCCTCCCAGTTCTATAGCTGCGAGACCGGGAGACCGGGCCCGGTCTCAACAGGCATAAACTGCGTCGCTGCTTGATCTAGGGGTTTTTGTCACCTGTCCACAGATACTGTATTCCGGAGAGATCCCGGGGATTCCGGCGCTGAAGAACAAGCGCTTTGACTTTGTCCCCCGGACCACGGGTTGGGTTTGAGAGCCGTGTGATGGGTGACTATCCAGCACGGTTCGGGGAGCACTTATATGGGGAATGCGCTGGTGAATGGAAGCCCCCGCAAGAAAGAAGCGGCTCTTCCCGTCACCATTGACTCTATTTATTATTATGGTAAATCAGTGTATCAAGATGTCAATCTGAGATCTTATTTCGGTTCGATACGCCCACCTACGATCTCCACCTTTGGCTTTCGTCTCGGTAGGTGTCTCCTTCTACATTTTCCCAAAGGGACATTCATTCATTTCTTTCTTCCCCGTGGACCACTACGACTGAAACGACGCGACGAATCAAGACCCGGAAATGAGAAGGGCCAGTGGTGGGCATTTGGGCCGGAATTACCGGAATATAAAGAAGGGCCGATCGGGTGTGGCATATGTGGGCAAGCAAGCAAGGGTACAGAGGAAGCGAGATACTATAGTCCTACTAATTCCGGCGTGAGAAGCCAGGGGGCGGAATGGGGGGGGTTACGAAGGAACTCAATCCAGCCGAAAAAAAAGCAACGCTATGGATACCATGGCCGATCACCATCGAGCCGGTCCCGGTCCCATATCATAGAATATCATCCTTCTCTTGTAAATTACAGGGACTTCCCGATATCCCTCAGAAAAACCAAGTTATTCTTTTTACCAAATAAGTCCGGCCCGAGGAGTCATCTACTAAAAAGGGCCCTCCCCGCTGTGCGCCTCTCCTTTCATTATTCGGTCATGCAATACTGGAGGAATACAAAGAACCAAATTCATTTCGACCCCGCCGTAGTTCTCAATCATTTCGTGGCACCGGGCGTGTCTTCACCATCTACGATGAGAGGAGCGAAACGGGGGGTAAAGCACCGACGCATCGCTTTTTTTGTAGCCCGCGAGAAAAAGTGTTTGGCCCAATCGCGGGAACAACAATCAAAAAAAACCACCATGCCAAACTCGCTCTTTCCTTTCTTCGGTGCTACCTTTTTCTTTCCCAGGGATGGGGTTGGGTCTACCCTAAAGGGCCGGGAAAAACTCTGGAGTCAATTAAGTCCAAAATGTTGGAACCTCATGGGTAAGGATAAGGTCATGGAATTGATAGAGAAATGCAGGGAACTAGGTAGTACCGGAGAATTGATAAAGGGAATGGAGATGATGATAGAGATCATACTGAGAAATAGAGGAATTCCGTACGGGTACAACTCTTATTTGAACGAAGTGCAAAAAATGCGATCTTTTTTGACGGAGAGAACAAAGACGGAGACCTCCATTGAGTCGGTAAAGATCCAATCTGTTTATCAAAGTGCTTCTCCGATTGCTCAAGACATCTCTTTTCAACCGAGGAACAAAAGAAGATCATTTCGTTCCATTTTTAGTAACATAGTCAAGGATATTCCCTCCTGGAGGACTAAAGGGGTAGAGGGGATACGTCTTTGTTGTTCAGGTCGATCATCAGGTGCGGAAATAGCTAGAACGGAATGCGGAAAGTATGGAAAAACATCTTGTAATGTATTTAACCAGAAAATAGATTATGCTCCCGCGGAAGTATCTACTCGTTACGGAATCTCAGGTGTCAAAGTGTGGATCTCATATAGATAAAAAAACAGAAGGGTTTAGTAAATATAGCTCTGGCAGATCAGGAAAAAGAGCATTTTTGTCCTAATAATGTACTTTTCCATATATATCAGACATCGCGATACGTGGATTTCTGTCGGATTTTGAAGAGTAAAACGTAATCGAATGTACTTTTCCATATATATCTGACATGTTTCCTTACACCACCTATCTCATCTTCACAGTGCAAGCGATATAATGTACTTTTCCATATATATCTGACATGACATAATTGAGCTTGCTGCAGGAGTTTTTCATCTTGCTGGATATATATACCAAACCAATGGGTAGCGCAGCGCATCTGTTTCGGGTACAGAGGCGACGAGGGGTGCGGAAACGGCCACCCAACCCGGCGGGCCGGTTCGAATCCTGCCACCTTTCTTGTGGATCATCCTGTGGTTACCGGATGATGGGAAGGAAAAAAGCAATTTGGAAATGACATTTTTGGAATTGTCTCATTATTCGTTATTTCCGGGTCTTTTCGTTGCATTCACTTACAACAAGAAAGAACCACCTGCGTTTGGTGCAGCACCTGCATTTTGGTGCATTCTTCTTCCTTTCCTTGGTCTTTCGTTCCGTCATATTACGGAGAACTTATCCCCTCCCAACGTCTCCACCGCGGAGGCACCTTTCTTTTATCAAATCTCAGGGACATGGTCTAATCATGAGGGTAGTATTTTATCATGGTGTCGGATCCCAAGTTTTTATGGATTCCTTCTTTGTTATCGGGGTCGACCCCAAAGCCATAATGTCTCAAAACGAAGAGGCCATAGAGAAAGAATTGATTGTTCCTTTGTCTCGAACTTCTTGAAGAACTCCATTCGGTATCTCCAACAAAAAAGTGGGGCAGCGCCCCAGTTGTACACTCCCTTCGTTCGTAGAACTCTTGTAGATTCCGATCCACTAATTCCGGGTTCACGAAGGAACCAGACTTTTGATGGGCCAGCCCTTTTTTATGCGCCGCTTGATCAGAGTCTAAGAAGGAAAATGAGCTTTGCTCCTTTGGGCGCTGGGCGCTCCAGTGGTTCGCGAGAAGGAAAAAGGACTCATCCCCAACGATTGCCCCCAGTCGTCCTCCCTGGCCCCTCTGACGTAAGAACTTCGTCGATCAATGAGCAGCGGATTGACGGAGCTCTTGGCATTGCTTTGTTTTTCTCTCTTTTCCTATCAGCGAGTTCCGATCCTTTTGTTCGAAATTTCTTCGTTCGTACCGAACCGCTTGCAGAATCAAATCCTGTTCTACAAGATCCCATATTATCCATACATCCTCCTTGCATTTATGCCGGAGAGGTAGCCAGTGCTATGGGCTTTGGCTTATGTAGATCAAAAATGATGAATGGGATTGTGGCACTCCACTCGCCTGTTTTATATAAGGATGCCACCGAAAAGAATGGAAGGCAGCTTCGCTCTGCTGGATGCGTCGGATCCCAGAGGAGAAGCTCGCTCTTTACCCGATCATTCCCGGTCATTATAGAAGTGGGCGAAAAATGTGCACCTGCTCGGTGGTTGCCTTTCCACCGAAGCCTGCTCATGCTGCTTCGGCGGCGCTTTTTCGCCTTCTCTTCTTTAGAGACTGGCTGGACAGGAGCACAGAGGGACAAGTGGAGGGAGCAGGCGAAGCGTGTCGTTCTCCCAAGCACAAGCAATGGTACGGATAAAGCGTCCACTTCGCCTCTTTGTTGGACCGCCGGCGCGAACACAGTGGTCTCTGACCAGGACCAGGAACCAATTCGAATTTGGATCTTGACATGTCGGTTGTTTTTAACCGTAGGCATCTCGCCAGGAAGTTGGTGGGCTCATCATGAATTAGGTCGGGGTGGCTGGTGGTTTCGGGATCCCGTAGAAAATGCTTCTTTTATGCCTCGGGTCTCCGCCACAGCTTGTATTCATTCAGTAATTCTACCCCTTCTTCATTCTTGGACCTCGCTTCTTAATATTGTGACTCTTCCATGCTGTGTCTTAGGAACCTTTTCAATACGGTCCGGATTGCTAGCTCCCGTTCATAGTTCTGCTACAGATGATACACGAGGCAGATTTTTATGGTGGTTCTTCCTTCTAATTACCGGCATATCTATGATTCTTTTCCCCCAGATGAAGCAGCAGGCATCGGTCCGTAGAACCCATAAAAAAGAGATGGTTGTGGCGCGAAGTACTCTTGTGCACCTACGTCACTCGGCTCGCGCGCAACCCCTCCCCGCTTATTGCTGGGCTGCTTATTCAGAGTCAGCAATTGGCTGCCGGATTTCGTCTCGTCTGTAGCGCATCGGAGGTCACTGTGGCGTGGTTGCCGGAACCGGATTTAGTATCTATTAAGACCGGGAGCAGTCCGCGCCTTTGATAATCCGATTATTTCTCACTTTCGGAAGATGGTCAAGGGGGATTGATAATTGGAGACAGGGCCACTGCACATCATGCGCATGTAGTCATAGTAGTTGACCCATCATGCCTCAGTACCCCCTCCTCTTTAGGGGAATGACGTCGCTCTTTGATCCAAAGCCTGCAGAATCTGGCCCGGTAGGGCTACTACCGAGTTCCGGCCACTGTTGCTTGTTCTAAGCAAAGGAACCGAAGAACAATGGATCGAAGCCCAGCAAGATGAAAACCCTTGCGCCTACCCTCGAAAGTAATAATGGCTAATAGTAGCGCGCCCAGCAAGAAAACGGGTGCAGGAGCCGTTCGATCAGGCGCTATCCTCTTCTTCGACGCACATCCCTCTCCCGTGGGTCGAGCGCACCTTGTGACCTATCGGTCACCTTATCAGTCGAGTCTCCTTTGTCTCCCGGTCTTACCGGAATTAGTGGAACTATTACAGCAGAACGGGGAATTAGTAGTATAGGACAGACTTCAGAAGGGTCCGAAGGAGGCGAGACGCTAGTCGAAGAAGGGGTCCGGTCGAGCGCATTTCACTTGAGGTGAAGAGGTGACAAGCGGACCCACCGGAGCACTAACGTGCGGTCCATTGAATGACCTATAGATTCCGGTAATATTAGTAGTAATTTGGCTGATTTGACTTGTACAAAGCCCGGGGTGGGAAAGGTACAAGCAAGTCAGAAGTGCGATCGTCCATGAATCCCACTTTCCGTTCTACTACTAATCTACAGTTACTAAATCCGTTCCGGCCGGAATTAGTAGTCGCAGGTAAGACCGGATGGGTCGGGATCAGTCAAGTGATCAAAGATCGGAAAGGTTCGCTTACGGGGAAGCGCTCTTCTTTTCCAATCCAATTGAACTGGGGAGAAATCGTGGGTAGCGAAATAGGTACGCGCTCGAATCTGCTCTTCCGGGACCGGGCAGTAAGGCGAATCCATGCATCACTCTTTTGACTTTTCAAGCAGCTTCGCAAAACAGGCAATTAAGTCATTCATCAAGAAGCGAGGGAGGATGCGATGATTCTGATCTCGGGTAGTTGGGGAGGGGTGAGGCTACTGAACCTTAACACATGATCTTTTTCCTTTATTCCATCTTTAGACTTCGACGCGCTCTGCCGAAAAAAACTTTATGGCTCGCCTGCTTCGGCTCTATGAGAGGGCCCAGCTTCGGACTTTGAAAGCCGGCCTGCAAGTCCTATCAATTATTCCGGGAGGAAAAGACCCTCATTCTCCTTCTGGAGGTAGGGATGGATCTATGCCTTTACCTCTCCAGTTCAGTTCGACTATTCCATGGCCTTGACTTACTCACTGGCCCACCCGGCTCGAAGACCGGTCCCGGTCCCCCGGTCCATAGAATGCCTCCCTTGCTCATTATAATAGAGCACCGATGGTCCCCCTCACCCCCTTTCAGCCCCCTGCCCCTTCGGTGACTTGATGCTCGGCACTCTACTCAGCATTGATTGATAAGTTCGGAGCCCCGAGGGTAGGTCAAGGCTATTTCTAGTTGAGCACGCTAGTGCGGTCCATTGAATATTGAATGACCTTCCCTTGGTGTATACTTGTTGTGTCTCCAGAGTCTATTGTGAGGCCCGGAATAGGCGTATAATAGGCAGGCTACGGAGTAGGTGAGCACGCTAGTGCGAAGAAGAGGACTTATTTGATGAGGGGCTGTGTGGAGGCAGTTATGGTGATGCCAGCTGATGTACGGAGGGCCAGAGGGGACCCAGAAATGGATGGACGAAAACCATTCCGTTGGCAGAGGAAGATTCTCACTACCTAGTACGCTGACGTGGTCGGCTCCCCGGATTTAAAAGTGAACACCGGACTATCTAAGCTATATCAACAAGGCCGAAAACTCATCTGCTTGTAAATTATTGGTGTAAAATACTCCACTCCCCAGCAAGCAACTCTTGGCCTGTCTCATATATTCCCAGTCTCTATAGAATGCGGGATTGGCATAAGGGTATACTATAGATGAGCACGTTAGTGCGAATGGTACGAAGTAGGTGAGCACCTGGCACTAACTAAGAAGGCTACGAAGTAGACTGCCTCTGTGAGGCAGGAGACGAAGGTCACGGAGTGCGCGCGACTGTAAGGAAGAGGTGACCGACTCTTCGACTAGCGTCGGACCCTTGCGCCTAACCACCCCCGGAGCACTAACGTGATGAAAGCCCGCGTGCTCACCAACTCTACTATCGTCCCGCGGTTCTCTCGTCTTGCCGCCTTGGCCTACCCAGAGCATTCCACGTTACGAACGTGCGGGTTATTTCCAAGTTTGAACAAAAGTTGGAGCATGTTATTAGTTACAATTTTTTGAACAAAAGTTGGAGCAGCTGTACCGGATGAATGCCGGCCGGGGACTCCTCCACCAGAATTACCGGAATCCTATGAATATATAGTACCGGAATCAAATGGGGAATTAGTGGGACGGAGGAATCAGAATTCTAGTAGGCCGGGCCCGCCGGTCCTATATAGAAGTATGTCCTGCGCTAGCGCTAGAAAGCAAGAAAACAAAGACTTCGCGCTAGCGCACGCCTCCGCCTCTTGCTGGGCTTGCCCTTTTTTTTGCTCGGCTATCGCTTCGTCGGACGGTAATTAATAGGGGCCATTGCGCGGTTTCTAAGCAGGAGTTTTGCATCCCGTTTCGTATATGGCCTTCACTTTTATCTTTTTTCCGTGTAAGAATTTGGAATTCCTCTTCCAACTCGTCCCAGAATGGGCGTTATGGCAAAGAACAAGAAGAAAATGAAAGGAGGAATTTGTCCAATAGTCACAAATGGTGCCTCCACAGGTTGACATCCGATCCAGCCTAGTAGTAAGCGATCCGCCAAAAGCAACCAAAATAGTCCTTGGTGAATCGGGCGAAAACTAGAACTACGCACATAGAGATTTTTGAAAAAAGGTAAAGCCAACAGAGATATAGAAACTGGTGCTATTGCGGCTACACCTCCCGATTTGTCAGGTATACTTCGAAGAATGGCATGGATCGGTAGGAAATACCATTCCGGCACAATATGAGGCGGGGTAGACATCGGATTAGCAGGTATATAATTGTCGGGATGCCCCAAAACATTAGGAGCATAAAAAATCCAAATAGAAAAAAAGATAGAAAAGGCTACCCGACCTACAAGATCCTTTACATAAAAATAAGGGTAAGAAGCAATTTTATCCATCTCTGAATGTACACCCAATGGATTATTTGATCCATATTGATGCAATGCGGCCAGATGAAGAAGACTGGCGCCCACTAAAATAAGGGGGAGTAAATGATGGAGACTAAAAAAACGATTTAAGGTGGCATTGTCCACGGAGAAACCACCCCAAAGCCAAGTCACTATAGTATCTCCTACTACGGGTATGGCGCTAGCTAAGCTTGTAATGACTGTGGCTCCCCAAAAGCTCATCTGACCCCAAGGTGGTACGTATCCTATAAAAGCTGTCACAATCATTAAGAGGAATATGACAACTCCGAGACACCGAACAAATTCCCTAGGACTGCTATAACTCGCATAATATAGACCACGAAAAATATGAAGGTAAACCACAATGAGAAACATACTTGCCCCATTAGCATGCATATAACGGAGCAACCAGCCCCCTTCAACATCTCTCATAATGTGTTCTACGCTGTTGAAAGCTAGATCCACATGAGGTGTGTGATGCATAGCTAAAAAAACGCCAGTCACTATCTGAATGACTAAACAAATACCAGCTAACGGACCGAAGCCCCACCAATAACTAAGATTGCTCGGAGTTGGATAATCTATCAAATGCTGGTTAAGTGTGGAAGATACAGGTTGTTTAAGAAGAGAGAATCGTTGGTTTCTTATAGTCATTTCTCTTTTTCTATCGTGACAACTCCTTTTCCCCTCGCCTCGTTCTTGTTACATGCTATTTTTCCCTTTTCCATTCGGGTGAGTCCCCGGTCATCAAATGATTGATTAACTTGCGGGGCGGAAATTGCTTATGACCAAGCTCTGTGACCACCTAGAGTATGGATACCGGATCCAAGTCAATTTCACCCGTGGGGCATGACCAAGCAGTATGGTAAAAAGAAGGCAGTGCAAAAAGAAATCAAAAGAAAAAGGGGAACGGTTCGGGCACTATTGATATTAAACCGCGGATTCCGGTAATGGGCCAAGATCCCTATAGAGAGGATACTGTATTTGATTCCGGTAATTCCGGACTATAGAAAGCACCGGTCCCAAAGATTCCGGTCATACTGGCTGGCCTACTAAACTATAGAGACTAGGTCATTCAATGGACCGCACGTTAGTGCTCCGGTGGGTCCGCTTGTCACCTCTTCACCTCAAGTGAAATGCGCTCGACCGGACCCCTTCTTCGACTAGCGTCTCGCCTCCTTCGGACCCTTGCACCTCAAGTGGCAATTAATTAAGGCTTGTTCTAATGCAAACCTACTAATTCCCCATTTGATTCCTCCGTCCTACTAAACTATAGAACGGGGAATTAGAAGGGGATACTATAGTATCCGGAGATTCCGGTGCGTCTTGCGCTTTCGTTTTCTTTAGATCGGTCCGGATTCGCGCATCTATCTATATAAGTCATTCTATGACCTACTACTGGCTACCAGGGACCAGCCTATTGTAAGAAATTGGATGTCTACCAATACCGCCATCCCTGAAGGATAGACGTAGTAAGAGAATAAGGTACTGGCAAATAGGTTGAGAAAGGTCAGAGCTGCCAGTCTATCCAGTCTATATAGAAGCTGTGGTTGCTAAACCGGAATTAGTTGCTGTTGCTTCAGTAGTCGGAAGTGTGCATTCATCACCAGAAGACCAGTGGTAGGGTGATGTACTCTTCGGAAAAAGCCCTTGATCGATATCTATTGGAGGGGGTCTTTTGCACTTTAGGCCAGGCCATCACTATAACAACTTCACTGATCCCACTCAATCTTTTACACCGATGTTTCGTACTCTCTCGACCAGGTCATAAGGAGAAAAGACTGCAAAATCTTTCCCCTGTTTTATATCCTGTCTGGTGAGCGGCCGGTCTTACCGGTCTTACCTGCTGTCTTAATAGATACTAAATCCGGTAATACTATAGACTCCCGGATCCTCCATTAGTAGTTCCACTAATTCCGGTAAGACCGGGAGACAAAGGAGACTCGACTGATAAGGTGACCGATAGGTCACAAGGTGCGCTCGACCCACGGGAGAGGGATGTGCGTCGAAGAAGAGGATAGCGCCTGATCGAACGGAAAAAACGGATCTTGCTGACTGGGACTCCCGCGCGCTACAACTAAAAGAAAAGCCCGCTGAAAAAGGCTCCGGGCCCCCCCCCACACCTCCTCTCCCCCGCTTGCTGCTCACCTCAGACACGGGACGGGGGGGGTCGGTACTACTAATTATGGGGACCGGCGTGCTCCTCCTTGCCCCCTTAGGACCCCAAAGGGTAACCTTTGGAAATGGGTGACGGTTGTTGGATGATTCCGTGGGGGGCCCTCTAACTCAATCAATATCAACCAACAAAGGCTTGGTTGAGTCAGAAAAGTCCTCTTTGAATTCGAGGGTGAATTGATTAGTAAACGTCACGGTGCTGGTGACGGTCGGGACCGTGGTCGTCCGTCTCCGGTTTGCCGGCCGATAAGATCACTGAGATTGACCAGCCAGCAGGGTTGGTTTGGCTATTCCTTTATCTTCCAAAGGAGTCAGCTGTCTGTGCGAGTCACCTTCTTTGAGGCTCCGAGTCACCCACCTTCTTCTAAGCTCCGCTGGACGACACGGCATTCTCGTTCAAAGAGGGGCCGGCCATACTTGTGATGGTTCCCCAGGATTCAATAAACCTACTTAGGTCTACGTTGCCACGATATTGTTCCCTGTCAGCGGGCGGGCTGCTTTTCCAAAGTGGCCCGGTGGGGGGTTCGACGGGGGGGCCTTTTGGACGCATATTCTGTCGTACCGGCATGGCCCCACTGATTTGTTTTCGATCGGAGCATCAAGCAGCGCAACCCGGTTCTACTTGACTAAGCCCCGTGCTCGTCCAAGGAGGGAGTTTGCTTTACCCAACTCCCCCTACTATAACTATAGATTCCGGAGATTCCGTCTGGTGGAGGCCGGCCGGTACTATATATTCATAGGATTCCGGTCAGCCGGCGACCCGACATGAATGACTTTCGAATTCAGGATTTGGTTGGAGTATAAGCCCCTCTTTTTTATTCTCTGGAGTCTTGGATTTGGGAGTTGGTAAAGACCCACCCCTTGTTTCAGTCAGAATGAGTCCCCGGGACCCCGGGACATTGGCTTCCGCCAACAGTGAACTCTCCAGGATCGCATCCCGCGCATATTCTACATTATAGCCTGCAACTGATTCAGCTTCCGCTTCTGGGAGATCAGACGGAGCTCGATTAGTTTCTGCTAGACAAGGAATAAGGAACATAACCAATACGGGGAACAAGGGAATACCGAACCATATCTGCTTTTGCGCCATGACAATCTCACTCGAATTACAGGGACCTACACATATTAGTACAGTATACCGGGGTCTCCGGCCAGAACCACACGTGCAAGTTTCCCTGCATGTGGCTCGTCCGTGTGGTGCGGGGAAAAAGAAAAAGGGTAAGCCTCCATTAGGTCTTAATAGTACATATGCTTGTTCTATTGGACAGGGAAGCAGAACGCGCCAGCACCTACAGCCCTTTCCTCTGCCGGGGACTTCCACGAAATGAAAACGGGCGGCATCGTCGTATGCTCGACATGTTTTGCCCTGGTGTAGGTACCGGAGTACTCCTATGGCCGATCTGTCACCCATACATTCTGAGCTTGGCCCCATCCCCCCCGCTTAGTTCCCCCGGACCGCTACTCCAACCTCTCTCCTCCCTCTTTGGAGCTCGTCCATTCGTTGGGTGATCCCTTGCTCTCACGTTCGAGTGTTTGCTCGTCGTTTAGGCCGGTTCCGCTGGAGGCAATCGTCTCATTGCAGTCACCTCCGGGGTTCTTCGCACCTGGATAGTACCAGGACCCTTGTGCCCCGGGCTGCCCGCCCTATGACCCAAAACTCTACATGAGCCTTGCGACGAGACGCGGACATTCCTCATGCTGTGGTTCCCTCCGGTCCGTTCCCGGGTTGGGTTAGGGGAACATCCGAGCGATAGCCTTCGCGGATCCAAACGTGCTCACAAGGCGCACAATAAGAATAAGACCAATAGAGACTTCATAAGGGACCATTTGAGCTGCAGATCGTAATGCTCCTAGAAAGGCATATTTCGAATAGAGGGGAGTGAAAGTTCCCGACAATCGGCATTCTCATACCCCGCCCCTGAACCGTACGAGCACGTCCCCGGTCACTCCCCACCGCGCTTACGGCTCTATACCCCAACCCAACTTGCTCCGGCCCCCGGTCCTCCCGCATGCTCCCCCAACAGTCGGATGATATAGTGACATGAACCTGTTTTGGTCCTTTATTTGACTGACAGGCGGCGAAGGAATTCCCAGAACTGTCTTGCAGAAAGATCTTTTCCGGCCCGAACCTTATTATAGTGGTGAGAAGGGTCTGATAGGCCCGGACCCCCAATTAAAGTCTTCGTGGGTTGGGGCCGAGGCCACAATTACTTTATTATACTTGTTTTGGCTTTCTTCCCGCGCTCGACCATACTATAGATTACGGAGATTATGGGCCCCGGAACCGGAAGAAGTGGAACTATTACAGCTAATTCCGGTACTACTACTAATTCCGGAGTTACGGGACGTCTTTCTCGAGTCCGGCCTTTCTGCCTGCCTATAAGTTTTTGCAGTTAGACTCTCTTTCTTGTCTCGACCCTGTGGACTATTTTTATCTCCAGCTGGCTTTCTTTTCTCTTCGTTTTAGGACAATAGAGATCCTCTCTATCTTTGCCCGGAAAAGCTGGTTAGTAGGGATAGCGTTTCACGCCCAGAGTAGGATTCCAATACCTCAATAGTCCTCATTCATATGACCGGTGACCGGTGACCGTTGTTTTCTGTGACCCTATTTCAGTTTCATCCTTTCCTCAGCCCTGTCCAATAGTATTAGTAGTCCGGAGATTCCGGTAATTCCGGGAAACTAAACATTAAATACAGTTGTCAAAGCCGATGAGGAGGGGAGCTTGCTTTTATCTTAGCTTCCCTGATAAACTTACAGAGGAACCGTAGGCCGGGAAGTTACACTGTCACTTATGAACCGTCCAATTCGTCGAAATGGAACCGGATTTAGTATCTATTAAGACCGGGACCGGTCCCGGATTTAGTAACTGTAGAGCCGCTGGAGTAGGGATGAGTCGCCGTCTTCCAGTTTGTCTTTGACAACGAGAACGTGGCCTGATTCAAAATGCCTGTCCCCAATAATGGTCTGGTCTTACCTGCGACTACTAATTCCGGCCGGAACGGATTTAGTAACTGTAGCGAAGCGTTAGCACGCCTCTTGCTGGGCTGGCTTCTCAATACCATTCCACACCCGAAAGCCATGCACGCTCATATGGTCCCCTGACAAAGACAGGGAAATCGGGAATATCCTTGACTATCATCCCGGGTCCACTTGTCGGAAATCGTTGGGTAGCTAAACCTTATTAAGAGAGGGTAGGTACGCTCTTCTCATACTTGTCTCTCCCTTATAGAATAGATAGCTAGCGCTTTAAAGAGGGAAAAAAGGCATTCTACCCGTCGTCGTCAGCAAGGGAGCGATAGCGCCCGTCCTAGCTCAAGCAAGGGAGGGAAGATATATGATAGATTGCGTCGTGTAGAGAGTAGGATCAAGATCTAGGGTAAGCTTCAACTCAAATATGATCGATCAGCCGGGGTGGGACGCTGCCTTTAAATTAAAAGTTGAACACAGGTTCGACGAATTGGACGGTTCATAAGCGACAGTCGGTGGCTGTCTTTGACCGAAAGCCTCTAGCCGGAGAAGTAGGCTGTTGTCCAGAACAAAAAAAGAGGATTTAATATTCACTCGGAGCTTTGGCAACCCCCGTCACCGGGACACATTATAGACCAGCTTGACTGGAGTGGAGACAGTGTCTCTCGGTCAATCCATTCCGAACCGGCCTACTATGCCGAAGATTCCGGGTATACTATAGATACTGGATTCCGGGTCAAGTATGCTCTACGGAAACAAATGAAGGGGCCAGCATGGATGGGCTGGAAGGAGCAAATGATGGCAATGCGTAGCTCGTATGATTTCGGAGGAGACGGTTAGGATAACGCGGTGAGGGCTTTTCGTTGATGAAGGTCCACTCATAAACTCATCGTACCTCCCAAACCTTGCAAAGCAATCTGTAAACCCTAATAACAGGATCTTCATTTGCTTGTTCGGTTGCTACTTTTGCATTGAATATAGAGGTGGGCAAACCATTCGACGCACATCCCTCTCCCGTGGGTCGAGCGCACCTTGTGACCTAACGGTCCCCTGCTCTTCTAAGGTGAAGCAACTCCCGGCACGGTCTTCTTCACGAGTACGTTCACCTACTTTGTAGCCTTCGCACTATATAAGGCCTATCCCTCCCCCCTCGGAGGGGAGAGCGCATTTCATGACCATGGGTCTTAGCACTCCGTGACCTTCGTCTCCTGCCTCACAGAGGCAGTCTACTTCGGTCTCCTTCGGCGTTAGTGCTCACCGTATTCGTACTCTGCGCACTAGCGTGCTCAACTACAAGTAGCCTAGCCAAAAATGAATCAATGAGCCAATGAATGAAAGAGTCGATAGCGATATGATGACATAGCTACTTATTGAATATAGCTGACAAAGTATACTATGAGTAGAGCGTAGCGATATATCATAAGAGTTGTCATAAGGATGAGCCCGGGCGAATGAGCCAGCGTAGCGATGTGTCTTCTCTGACAGCTCTGAGCTTTTGAACAAGGATAAACATAGGGTTGCCGACGCTTCCTCCACTGTCAAACCTTTCATACTCATTACACTTTCGCGGGCCCGCAAATCACACGAGAAGTTGTGGCGGCAAGGCTCGGTCTGGAGGTGTTATACCGTTGTTGTGGCATTCGACCAAGCCCTCACGCTGCGCTGTTCCGAAGCCCAAGACCTGCTTGTTGATCTCGCTTGAGCCTGAAGCCCATTCAAGACCGAGCACAGTGCAATCCTCCGGGCTCTTGATGTTGAAATGGTTGCTGTCACGGGTTGTTAAGAGCCGAAAGCTATTGTAGAAGTCTGCACTCGGGGAGCTCAAGTAACCGCCGGACAGATCTGATAGGGTTGAGGGCTTTGGTTTTGTGGAGTGCCATTGTACGGGTTCGCACAGCATGGGTAGATTTCGTTTTTGTGGTAATAGACTCATGTCGAAGGAGCACTTGGCATAACAATTCAAGGGGAAAGCTCTATTAGGAAGGCGCATCTCAAAGTTGGTTTCGGTCGACACCAAGTATAGAGACAGGCATCTCACGTTCCACAAGGTCATGAAATGCGCTCGACGCAGGAGAGGAAATAGAGCAAGCACACACCGAGATTTACGACTCACTCTCTTCTTGCGCTTAGGCTGAGTGCCCGAAGCATCGGAATAGGCCCCATCCATATGTCGATCTTGTTTGGAAATTATAGAGCTCTTACGGCTCCAGATTCTCCACCAATGTAGCTACCCGAACAACTGCTGTTTCCTGTAAACAGTTGAAGACTGAAGCTAGCACATAAATAATGAGTGCCTCTAGTGTGTATGTCTCAAAGTGTGCTATCAGTGGTATACATTCTGGTATGGCAGACTTGAGATACTCTTTCACTCCAATCTTATCTGGTGAAATCAATCGAGCGAACAAGGTAGGAGATTGCTTAAAGACAGTTGGTTCGTCGAACAGCATAGTCAATGCTTCCAATTTTTCCTGTAATGCACCCTGGCTTATAGTATACTTCGTACCATTCGCACTAACGTGCTCACCTACAGAGTACCCTGCTCGGACTTAGTATTGAGATCCGATTTTTCTCCAGCAAGCTGATCACTTCATTGTGGTACTTATTGGAAAGAGTTGAAGTATGCCCGGTCGAGAGATTTTCATTCATGAGTTGTTCGTAGAAGTTCTTCCAGAAGTCATCTAGAATCTTGTCCTTATAAATCTTAGCTTTACTAGAAATAGGGCATGAAGTGGACTCGACCAGGAGAGGTGGTACGGACTCCTCTCGACTAGACTTTCTCGTGCGTAGGGGAAGCGTGGTCATGTGATTGGGAAGTGGTAGCCTCAAAGGAAGAGAGGTCACTCGACCCATCAATATCAATAAGGAGAGGGACTTGGGGCTCGGGAAGTGGAAGAGAGGGTGTTTTCCTCTAAGCCTGCCTCGGTTCGAAGAGGTCCCTAATACCGGGCTTCTCGGACGTTGAATATCTCCTATAACTATTGTACATTGAATCTACATTAACCCTAACTACGTTCTCGGACATCCTTCAAACTGTCTTATGAGTATTAAAGTCAAACCCCGATGTATACAATTCAAGGAACCCTTTTCGAGCGAACTTGGTCTTGTCTATGCATCGAACAACAGGCCTGCTCCCCCGGCAAACCGTTCGCGACTAGCGTCGCTTCACTCTACGATCCCGTCCATACCATTTATTGGCGTACAAGTACTTATGGCCGCATTAGTCTAGTCTAATGGGCTACCCTTTGGCGTAGCATTGGACGCTGCGTGTCCTGACAGCACTGGACCCTGATTCCTGAGCGTTGGAGCACCACTGGACGCTCCTGTCTGACATTTGACCGTCTGTCCTGACACGTTGGAGTGCCGGAACCAATGCCCATTGCGGAAGTAGCTTAGTCTCTTCTTCTTGCTCCTGACCTGACGTCCAAGCTTTCGCTCAATTAATTCGCCCTGGGAAAAGGGACGGGAAAGATATGCATTTGCGGTTGATGTAGCGATGACCCGCCAAGCCTGCCAGCTTGAGCTTCAATTGACCGGTCGGTCTGCCGGATTGAACCGAACTCTACCTCTACGCCCGCCCTTGTCTCAATATATTCTACCGGTTGCCTACCTACTTAACCCTCTCCGAAAGGTGTTTATCGATTACTTCGCACGTTAGTGCTCGCCGTATTCGTATTCCTCGCACTAGCGTGCTCAACTAGAAATAGCCTTCCTGTGTCACTGACCTTACTGAAACAACAACACTTAGAGAGATTCCCCTTCACCGTACCCTTCCGCCCTCTATCGGGCTTCACTTGACCTCTGTCTCACTCGGTTGATAGAGCATGGAGCCCGAAACTCGATTATTCTAGATTCCTTCCCCCCATATATCAATATCAAAGCAGCTACATCGTTTGTTCGTTACCTCACTGCACTTGACATGAATCTACGCTTCGCGTAGACCCGCTCCGCGCAGCTAACGTGCTCACCTACTTCGTACTCTGCGCACTAGCGTGCTCAACTACAAGTAGCCTAAGTATGGCATCTTCATCTTTGCTGCCAAGGGATTGCACAGCCGAGCAAGCGGCAAGGCTATTCCCAACCCATGTGTGAAGTATTGGGGGGTACCATGTTCCATTGTTAGTGATCGAGATCCTCGCTGAACCGGGATATTTTTGATGGAGTTGTACTTCTTTGGCCTTCTCCTTGGGAAGCAAGAAAACGGGTGCTAACGCGTACTACTAATTCCCCGTTCTGCTGTAATAGTTCCACTACCCCCCCTAAGACCGGACTAGGCCTCCGCGAAGCGTTAGGTAAGAAAGCAAAAAAAAAATCACGCGACGGGATGAGGTCTGTAAGGAAGTGGCGGGACCCATGCTTAGAGAAAGAGAGCTCTACACTGCCTGCGCTGCGGATTAGCCCTGTTCCCGAACGAACCATGGAATATTACTACCGAAAGATCTTTCCCGCCTATCAGCTACAACATAGGACGGATGATGCCGGTCCCCGGTCCCGTACTATATATGCGACCCTCGTAAGCTTGCCAGGCCAGAAACTCTTCTCCTTCTTAGTTAGTGCTTCTTCGACTAGCGTCTCGCCTACTTTGTAGCCTCCCGGCTACAGCAGCTCCTACTTCGTAGCCTTCGACTAGCGTGCTCACCTACTTCGTACTCTGCTCACTCAAGTGATCAACTACAAGTAGCCTTTGGCTTCTCTTCTGGCCCTATTCCGCTCGAGCGCATCCGACTGCTATCCACAACCTACTCTGATTGCTTACTCTGGAAATCTTGCCTGTCTGGCCGGGTAGAATAACGCAAGCAAAGCGCGCTCCACCGGAAAAAATACGTTTGATTGCTTTCTAGCGCTTGCGCGTTAGCACTTAGTTTTCTTGCTGAGTAGAAACGGCTATAGAAGAGAAGTCTTACCCTTTTTGTGATGAGATGATATTGATACAGAGCCAATTCCAATAGACTTATTGAACGATTGAACCTACGAATTTAATTTGCCCTGGTCACTGTTTACTATAGATGTAGAGAAATCTGTCCGGAGAGTAAACTAGGTCTTTTTATCCGGTTCAAGAGGGAAGGTCAAAGAAAGGTGACGGTCAGACTTCTCCTTCGACTGAGACGTAGACTGAAGGAGGCTCTATGGAGCCCCTCTTTCCTTCCCGGGTCCTGATCGTCGCAGACTATCTATCTACCTCTCCAGACACAATATCTTGAGTACCTATGATGGTGACTACATCTGCTGGCATGTGATGTTTGGACATAGAATCGAGTCCTTGTAAATGGGCAGAGCCAGGTGCTCTTATTTT